GTTATCATAGCTTACCCTTAAAGCATAGCACTGAAAATGCTAAGACGGTTTAAACCTGATTTAACACAAGGTCTTGGTCTTAAACCTCCTATTACCTTTACCCCCTGATTATACATGCAAGCCTCACCACAACGGTGAAATAGCCCGCCACACCCGGCCTTGGAGCAGGCATCAGGCATCACACCCACAACGCCAAGCAAATTTAAGCCACACCCCCACGGGTCAACAGCAGTAGTTAATATTAGGCCATAAGCGAAAGCTTGACCTAGCAAGGGGGTTTTAGGGCCGGTCAATCTCGTGCCAGCGACCGCGGTTACACGACAGACCCAAGATAATATTAAACGGCGTAAAGCACGACTAAGTAACAGTACCTCTATTAAGAATGAAGACCCCCAGGCCGTAAAAAGCCATAAGCCACACTAATCACACTCCTTAATAACAAGACTATTCTAACTCGTGAAAGCTGGGACACAAACTAAGATTAGATACCTTACTATGCCCAGCCTTAACACAACAATCAAATAACCAATTGTTCGCCAAATAACTACGAGTGCAAACTTAAAATTTAAAAGACTTGACGGTACTTCACAACAACCTAGAGGAGCCTGTCTAACAACCGATACCCCACGATTAACCCGACCCACCCTAGCCTATCAGTCTATATACCGCCGTCGCCAGCTCACCTTGTGAAAGAAATAAAGTGAACTAAACAGATCAACCCCTAATACGACAGGTCGAGGTGTAACAAATGGGTGGGTAAAAGATGGGCTACATTTTCTAAAACAGAAAATACGGATAAACTATGAAAATAGAAACTGAAGGCGGATTTAGTAGTATGTTAAGGACACAATACTTAACTGAAACCAATGCAATGAAGTGCGTACACACCGCCCGTCATCCCTGCCACAAACAACAAAAAAAATCAATAAAATCCCTCACTCACCCAAAGCAGGGCAAGTCGTAACATGGTAAGCGTACTGGAAAGTGCGCTTAGAAACAAAAAGTAGCTTACAAAAAGCATTCGACCTACACTCGAACGACATTATAATTAATCTTTTTGAGCTGTCAAATAATACAAACACAAACATCTATAAATCAATCAAACAAATCATTTGACAAACTAAGTAGCTATGCGATCGAACAGTAACAACACCATAATAAGTACCGCAAGGGAAAACTATAAGCAATAAACAGCAAAGATTAACCCTTGTACCTTTTGCATCATGGTTTAGCAAGCACCTAAGGACATGAAGAATCACAGCCCACACCCCCGAAACCAGATGAGCTACTTCCAAGCAGCCTAAGGGGCAAACCCTTCTCTGTAGCAAAAGAGTGGGAAGACTTGAAAGTAGCGGTGAAACGCCTACCGAATCTGGAGATAGCTGGCTACCCCAAAAAGAATCTAAGTTCTACTTTAGACCAAACCATAACCACTTATCCAACTAAAGACAGTCAATAGGGGTACAGCCCTATCGACACAGGATTCAACCTGCATCCGAGAGAAATACTATTATTTATTAACCAGTAGGCTTTAAAGCAGCCATCTAACAAAATATCGTCAAAGAATTAACAAAAAAATTCAAAGGCTAACAAAAAACTCCGAACAAACTAAAGGTAAACCCATCTACATGGGTACTATTATGCTAAAACTAATAATAAGACACCCTCTCTACCAACGCACCCCTCCCCTAGAAACGGATAATCCACTAGCCATTAACAGACCCAAACAGGCAACTAATCAACCTATACACACCCTCACACAAACTGTGACACCAACACAGGCGCGTTAAAAAGAAAGATAAAACATTATAAAAGGAACTCGGCAACCAAAGACCCCAACTGTTTAACAAAAACATAACCTTTAGCCAAACAAATATTAAAGGCAACGCCTGCCCAGTGAACAATTAAACGGCCGCGGTACCCTAACCGTGCAAAGGTAGCGTAATCACTTGTCTATTAATTGTAGACCCGTATGAAAGGCAAAATGAGGGTCTGTCTGTCTCTTATAATAAATCAATTAAACTGATCTCCCAGTAAAAAAGCTGAGATACACACATAAGACCAGAAGACCCTGTGAAGCTTTAACTAAACTATTAAACCCAATAATACTTACTTTCGGTTGGGGCGACCTTGGAAAAAAAAAGAACTTCCAAACACATGACCATAAATCATACACAGGCCCACAAGCCTATAACAGACCCAGTATAGCTGATAATTGAACCAAGTTACTCCAGGGATAACAGCGCCATCTTCTTCAAGAGTCCATATCAAAAAGAAGGTTTACGACCTCGATGTTGGATCAGGACATCCTAATGGTGCAGCCGCTATTAAGGGTTCGTTTGTTCAACGATTAATAGTCCTACGTGATCTGAGTTCAGACCGGAGTAATCCAGGTCGGTTTCTATCTATGATACGCTCTGCCTAGTACGAAAGGACCGGCATAGCAGAGCCAATACTACAAGCACGCTCTTAACACTATCAAAAATCAACACGATAAACAACACACCCCAAACCAAGAAAAGGTTAATTAAGGACAACCCTTAATAATCATCACAATCTTATTAAACACCATTAACACCCTTCTATACATCCTATCTATCCTAATCGCTGTTGCATTCCTCACGCTCCTAGAGCGTAAACTTATGGGATATATACAACACCGCAAAGGCCCCAACATCGTAGGACCAGCAGGAATACTACAACCAATCGCAGACGGCCTAAAACTTATTACAAAAGAAACCACAAAACCAACCATATCATCCCCAATCCTATTCACACTATCCCCCATTATAGCCCTAACACTAGCCCTAACCTCCTGAGCCCCAATTCCCATACCAACACCCCTTACAAACATAAATCTAGCCCTTCTATTCATCATAGCTATATCCGGCATATTTACTTATACCATCCTGTGATCAGGGTGATCATCCAACTCAAAATACCCACTCATGGGTGCCATGCGTGCCGTAGCCCAAATTATCTCATACGAAGTCACACTAGGACTAATCATCATTTCAATAGCCACCTTTTCAGGTGGCTACTCTCTACTCTCATTTACAGAAGCACAAGAAAACCTATGATTCCTACTCCCATCATGACCACTAGCCATAATGTGATTTACATCAACCCTAGCAGAAACCAACCGATCGCCATTTGACCTAACCGAAGGAGAATCAGAATTAGTATCCGGATTCAACGTAGAATTTTCAGCTGGACCATTCGCCCTTCTATTCCTAGCAGAATACACAAATATCCTACTAATAAACACCCTATCAGCTATAATATTCATCAATCCAGGCACCATAAACCCCCAACTATTCACAATCAACTTAATAATAAAAACAACAATCCTAACAAGCATGTTCCTATGAATCCGAGCCTCATACCCACGATTCCGATACGACCAACTAATACACCTCCTATGAAAACAGTACCTCCCACTAACCCTAGCCATGTGCTTACTTTACTTCTCTACCTCCACAGCATTATGCGGAACCCCACCCCAATGGAAGCGTGCCCGAGCAGGGACTACCTTGATAGAGTAGACACGGAACTAAAAACTCCCACTTCCCAAAACATAGTAAAATAATAGCTCTCCCAGGACCCCCCCCCTACCCCCCCCCAAAGTTTAATCCGATTTTTCGCCTATAATGTACTTCTTATATTATAGTCTTTATTTCACTATGTCTAATCATACATTAATGATTTGCCTCACGACTAATAAACCAGAATTATCCTATAATTATTTAGTATAAAAAAGTGGTATCGATCAGATAAATTACCCCCTCATTTTCCAGACGTTCCATGCTTGCAGGGATAGATATTATTAGTAATCATGAATATCCTGCTCCTAGTGGTGTCCCATGATTTAGTCCTTCCCGTGAAATCCTCTATCCTTCCATATAAGGCATAGCAGTCCCGCTTTTCACGTCCATATATAGTAGTCCCTCCCTTCAATGCCTTTTAACAGGCCACTGGTTACACTCTCAAGGTCATTTCGACGGCCCGGAACCATCCCTCCCTACTAGCTTTTCAAAAGGCCTTTGGTCGCACCCTTTATATTGGTACATATCACCTCATGTTCTTATCACGTATGCTCGTGCCACCCCTGGTAGCTCTTATTTCTCTCTGCTTTCACCTGACACCCACTTGCCCGTTACCGTTCCCCTCACCGGGGCGTAGATTATCTAGTCCGGGTGGAGCTATATTCATGACCTGGCATATTCCCCCCCCCGCGGATATATTCTTCCATGCTTGGTAGACATATTTTTACCTTGATCCTGTTTCTATAGTATTTTTTTATTATAAATTTTCCGCTGAAAACGAATTTTCTGCACCTCATTTTTTGAAAATGAAAAAAACTCACAATCAGGGGAATTTCGACAATAATTAATTTACCGAAATCGTATAATTACCCCAAAAACACACCCCCTCCGCCCCGCTCGTGAAAAATCTCATTATAAAAATCACGGATGCAAATTTAATCACCGTTATTTAATCAATTTTTTCTGGGGGGGAAGTTCAAACGTCGAAATATTCCCCCTCAAAAAATAGTCATTTCCCCAGGAGATATTAAACAATCCGTGTTTTTTATATTAAATTAAGGTAGCAAAGCCAGGCCGTGCAAAAGGCTTAAAACCTCTATACAGATGTTCAAATCATCTCCTTAATACCCTAGAAAGTCAAGACTCGAACTTAAACCTAAAAGCCCAAAACTTTTAATACTACCTCTATACTACTTTCTACAGTAGGGTCAGCTAAACAAGCTATCGGGCCCATACCCCGAAAATGCCAAACCGGCCCCTACTAATTAACCCACTATCATGACTAATAATCACCTCAAGCATCATTCTAAGCACATCATTAATCACATCTACAACCCACTGATTAATGACATGAGTGTGCCTAGAAATCAACACCCTATCTATGACCCCCATCATCTCCAAATCGAACCATCCACGGGCAACAGAAGCAGCAACAAAATACTACCTAACCCAAACCTTAGCCTCCACCGCCCTACTATTCGCAGCAACAATAAACGCCCTAAACACCTCCGTCTGAGAAACACATCTAACATCAGAGCCAACAGCAACAACTATTATCACACTAGCCCTAATAATAAAAATAGCAGCAGCACCATTCCACTTTTGACTTCCAGAGGTATCACAAGGCACAACAACACTAACTACACTAACCATTCTCACCTGACAAAAAATTGCCCCACTAACAATCCTATTAGTCACCCACAATAAAACCAATATCACACTCACACTCACCTCAGCAATCCTTTCAGTCGTAATCGGCGGCCTTGGCGGACTAAACCAAACTCAACTACGAAAATTAATAGCCTTTTCATCGATCACCCATACCGGGTGAATCATAGCCACACTCACCATAGCACCAGACATTTCAGCTCTTACCTTTATCATTTATACCATAACTACAACACCCGCATTCCTATCTATAAATCTCACCAAAATAATAACAATTAAAGATATAGGAACCACATGGACCGCCTCACCACACATAATATTAATTCTATCAACCACTCTTTTATCCCTGGGAGGACTGCCTCCACTAACAGGCTTTATACCAAAATGACTAATCCTAAACAAAATAATTTACCTTAATATAACCATTGAAGCCACAATAATGGCCATAACCTCTCTACTCAGCCTATACGTCTACATACGACTAGTCTACACATCATCAATAACTCTACCACCCCACACCACACTAATATCATTAAAATGACGAACGACCACTAAAAAACACCCACTAATAACATCCGCTCTAACCATAATAACTGCACTTCTCCTACCCATATCTCCAAACATATAGGAACTTAAGTTATATTTAAACTAGGGACCTTCAAAGCCCCCAAAAAAGACCACTTTAGTTTCTGCCAGAGCTTGCAGATAAACCACATCTCCTGATTGCAACACAGATATTTTAATTAAACTAAAGCTCTCTAGACTAGCGGGCCTTGATCCCACAAACACTAATTAACAAATAGCTGTCCAAACCGGCGGACTTTAATCTAGCTTCTCCGTTTTTGTTAGGCCTGGAAAAAACGGAGAAGCCCCGGGCAGCTGCCAACTTCAGATTTGCAGTCTGACATGATCACACCTCGGGGCCTGGCAGTAAGGACCGTTGTCCTATATATAATTTTACAGATTACCGCTTAATCAGCCATACTACCTGTGTTCATCACTCGTTGACTCTTCTCAACAAACCACAAAGACATCGGAACCCTATACCTCCTGTTTGGGGCTTGATCCGGACTAGTTGGGGCATGCCTAAGCATCCTAATACGAATAGAACTAACCCAGCCCGGCTCCCTATTTGGAAGCGACCAAATTTTTAACGTCTTAGTTACAGCCCACGCATTCATCATAATTTTCTTCATAGTCATACCAATTATAATCGGCGGATTCGGCAATTGACTAATTCCACTCATGATCGGAGCTCCAGACATAGCCTTTCCACGGATAAATAACATAAGCTTCTGACTGCTACCCCCAGCGCTACTCCTTCTACTGTCATCTTCATACGTAGAGGCGGGAGCCGGCACAGGCTGAACAGTATATCCACCCCTATCAGGAAATCTAGTACATTCCGGCCCATCAGTAGACCTAGCAATTTTTTCACTACACTTAGCAGGCGCCTCCTCAATCCTTGGGGCAATTAACTTTATTACAACATGTATCAACATAAAACCAAAATCCATACCAATATTTAATATTCCCCTGTTTGTGTGATCAGTATTTATCACTGCCATTATACTACTATTAGCCCTACCAGTACTAGCAGCAGCAATCACCATACTACTCACAGACCGAAATTTAAACACTTCTTTCTTTGACCCTTGTGGAGGCGGGGATCCGGTTCTATTCCAACATCTATTCTGATTTTTCGGACACCCAGAAGTTTACATCCTTATTCTTCCAGGATTTGGAATTATCTCAAGTATTATTACCTTTTATACAGGGAAAAAAAACACATTTGGCTACACGAGCATAATTTGAGCAATAATATCAATTGCGATCCTGGGGTTTGTCGTATGAGCCCACCACATATTCACAGTCGGACTAGACATCGACAGTCGGGCCTACTTTACTGCAGCAACAATAATCATTGCAATTCCAACAGGAATCAAAGTATTCGGGTGGTTGGCTACTCTAACTGGCGGCCAGATCAAATGAGAAACCCCAATTTACTGAGCACTGGGCTTTATTTTCTTATTCACTGTCGGGGGGATGACAGGAATTATTCTGGCAAACTCATCACTAGATATTGTCCTACACGACACCTACTACGTTGTAGCACACTTCCACTATGTCCTTTCCATGGGGGCCGTATTTGCCATCATAGGAGGACTAACCCATTGATTTCCACTGTTTTCAGGTTATACTCTAAACCAAACCATAACAAAAACCCAATTCTGAGTGATGTTTACCGGAGTAAACTTAACATTCTTCCCACAGCACTTTCTCGGTTTATCCGGAATGCCACGACGCTACTCTGACTTCCCAGACGCTTTCACCATTTGAAACACAACTTCATCAATCGGATCCACCATCTCCCTTATCGCCGTCCTAATATCCTTATTTATCGTATGAGAAGCATTAACATGTAAACGAGAACTACAAATGCCCCTAGGAAAAAAAACACATGTAGAATGATTCTACGGTACACCACCACCACACCACACCCACACAGAACCAACATTTATACTTAATAACACATACGCACCAATTCGAGACCTGATTTCTTATATAGAGTGACCGTGACCCGAGAAAAGACAGAATTAAACTGCCATCTGTTAATTTCAAGTTAACCGCATACTTATGCTTTATTCCCGAGAACCTAGTAAATATTATTACGTGGCCCTGTCATAGCCAAATTACAGATCCTGTGGTACTCAATGCCATATGCAGCTCAACTATCGCTCCAAGAAGCTACAGGACCCACTATAGAAGAAGTAATCTTCCTACATGACCATGTCCTACTTCTAACCTGCTTAATATCCCTAGTAATCATAATATTCGCTTTAACCGCAACCATAACAACCCTCACCCACAACGATCCTACAGAAGAAGTAGAACAACTCGAAGCAGCCTGAACAGCAGCCCCTATTATAATCCTAATCCTAACAGCTCTTCCATCAGTCCGATCCCTATACCTAATGGAAGAAGTATTTGACCCCTATTTAACTATCAAAGCAACCGGACACCAATGATACTGAAACTATGAATATTCAGATAACATTCAAATATCATTCGATTCCTATATAATTCAAACAAAAGACCTTCAAAACGGCTCACCGCGCCTACTTGAAGTTGATCACCGTATAGTCATACCAGCAGGCCTACAAGCCCGAATTGTGGTCACTGCAGAAGACGTACTACACTCCTGAGCAATCCCCTCATTGGGTGTAAAAGTAGATGCAGTCCCAGGACGCCTTAACCAAATCCCATTAACCACATCACGAGTCGGTGTATTCTTTGGCCAATGTTCAGAAATCTGCGGAGCAAATCACAGCTTTATGCCAATCGCAATAGAAGCCATCCCCTTGTACCACTTTGAACAATGATTAATCAAAGATCAATCACTGAGAAGCTTTTATAGCATCAGCCTTTTAAGCTGAAGAAGAAACACACTTTCCTTGGTGGTATGCCTCAACTCGACACAGTGTATATCTTCTTCATTTACATTTGAACTTGATTTATTCTCTATCTTATTACACAAAAAGTAAAAACCTTTATAATTATGTCAAGTCCAAAAAAACAGCAGCAAACAAAGCCAAATAAACCTTCACCCACACTACCATGAACATAAATATATTTGAACAATTCTCAAGCCCAGAATTCCTTACAATCCCAACTGCACCACTATCTATACTAATCCCAGTCCTACTAATCCACAACAAACCTAAACTCCTAGGAAATCGCATAACCACCGCCATCACCCTATTTCTAAAAACTGTCCTATTAAACATAACCAACCAACTAACCATAGACGGACAAAAATGATGTCGAATCTTACTTAGCCTAATAATCATAATCCTCCTCTCAAATATACTAGGCCTCCTACCATATACTTTCACACCAACCTCGCAACTATCAATAAACATAGCCATAGCCATCCCCCTGTGATTAGCCACAGTAATCACCGGAATAACAAAAAAGCCTACAACTACACTAGCTCACATACTTCCAGAAGGGTCCCCAACCCCACTAATCCCATTTATGATCGTAATCGAAACTATTAGCCTACTGATACGACCTCTAGCACTCGGAGTCCGACTCACAGCTAACATCACAGCAGGCCACCTCCTTATAACCATAATCAGCTCAGCAGCACTAAATTTCATTAATACCAGCATTGCCCTAAGCGCCTTAACATCAACCCTGTTATTCCTACTCACCCTTCTAGAACTAGCAGTAGCTTGTATCCAAGCATATGTGTTTGTACTACTAATTATCCTATACCTGCAAGAAAACACATAATGACCCACCAACTCCACCAATATCACTTAGTTGACCCCAGCCCATGGCCCCTAACTGGGGCCATGGGCTCCATGCTTCTAGCCTCAGGACTAGCCATCTGATTCCATACAAACACCACTACCGTACTAAAACTAGGATTATTAACAATCGCACTAACAATAATCCAATGATGACGAGATGTAATTCGAGAAAGCACCTATCAAGGCCATCACACAAAAGGCGTACAAAAAAACATGCGCTACGGAATAATCCTGTTTATCACATCAGAAGTATTCTTCTTCTTAGGTTTTTTCTGAGCGCTATATCACGTAAGCCTGGTCCCAACCCCTGAACTAGGAGCAGAGTGACCACCTACCGGAATTATCCCACTGGACCCAATAGAAGTCCCACTACTCAATACAACAGTACTACTCTCATCAGGAGCAACAATTACATGATCGCATCATACAATAATAAAAGGAAATAAAAAAGAAGCAACCTACGCCCTAATAGCTACAATCATGCTTGGAATCTATTTCACAGCCCTGCAAATATCAGAATACTTAGAAACCCCATTCACAATCTCAGACAGCGTATACGGTTCACTATTCTTTGTGGCCACAGGATTTCACGGACTTCACGTAATAATCGGCACTTCCTTCCTTATAGTGTGCATCCTACGTTTAATCAAACACCACTTTACAACAACACACCACTTCGGATATGAAGCGGCAATCTGATATTGACATTTTGTTGATATCGTATGACTTTTCCTTTACATTTCAGTATACTGATGAGGCTCTTATTTCTTTAGTATAATAGTATAAATGCCTTCCAAGCATTAGGCCCCACCTAAGGGAAGAAATAATAAACCTCATTACCCTAATTATCTTAGCCATACTAACAGCAATACTACTATATACAATCAACACCCATATAACTTCTAAACCAGATATCAACAAACTCTCACCATACGAATGCGGCTTCGACCCACTAGGAAATGCTCGAACACCAATCTCAATCCAGTTCTTCCTAGTCGCCATTCTATTCATCCTTTTCGACCTGGAAATTGTCCTCCTACTTCCAATCCCATGAAGTATTAATACAAACCCACCAAGCACCACCACTATACTAGCCACAGCCCTCCTAACAATCCTTACACTAGGCCTTCTATACGAATGACTCCAAGGAGGATTAGAATGAACAGAGTACTGGGGTAGTCTAACAGACACCCGATTTCGACTCGGGAGAACTTAAAATTTTTAAGCCCCAGTAATGGAACTAACAAAAACTGCACTATATACAGCATTCATAATCACTATTATAAGCCTCTCTATACAACATAAGCACCTGATACTAGCACTAATATGCGTAGAGTCAATAATACTTATCTTATTTACTATACTAGTACTTTTCACCTCAACCTCCCTAACTCTATCACAAATCCCAATACCAACCATCCTCCTCACCATCTCCGTATGCGGAGCAGCTATCGGACTTAGCCTAGTAGTTGCAACTACTCGAACCCACGGAAGCGATTTCTTAAAAAACCTGAGTCTCTTGTAATGCTAAAAATTATCTATACAACCACCATATTAATCCCAACCATTTTGACACTCAAACCAAAAATACTCTATTCTACCTCAACTGCCTACACATTTTTACTCGCCTTACTAAGCTTAAACTTTCTAGAGCCCAATTCAAACATATATCTCTACCTAGATTTCACCTCAGCCCCACTATTCGTACTATCTTTTTGACTTCTACCCATAACAATCCTAGCTAGCCAACATGCAATAACCAAAGAACCAATCCAACGACAACGAACATTCCTAACAACACTAACCCTACTGCAACTATTTATCTCCATAACATTCACAGCCTACAACTTAACCCTCATATATATTATATTTGAAGCCACATTAATCCCAACCCTAATTATCATTACACGGTGGGGTCAACAGGCAGAACGACTTACTGCCGGCACATACTTCATACTTTACACCCTAACAACCTCAATACCCCTACTAATAATAATCCTATACCTCAACAACTCATCAAACACCCCAACACTATTCATACACCTAACCCAACCAACCAACCAACTAACAGAACTCATACTATGATTGGCCTGCCTGGCAGCCTTCATAGCTAAAATACCAATCTACGGCCTCCACCTTTGACTCCCAAAAGCCCACGTAGAGGCTCCAATCGCAGGCTCCATAGTATTAGCCGCCATCTTACTTAAACTTGGCGGCTATGGAATTATCCGAATAATACAAGTCCTCCCAACAACAAATACAGACATATTCCTACCATTCATCGTCCTTGCCTTATGAGGAGCAACCCTAGCCAATCTTACCTGCCTACAACAAACAGACCTAAAATCTTTAATCGCATACTCATCAATCAGCCACATGGGCTTAGTCATTGCCGCAATCATAATCCAAACACAATGAAGTCTATCTGGCGCCATAGCCCTAATAATCGCTCACGGCTTCACATCGTCTGCACTATTCTGCCTAGCCAACTCCACCTATGAACGAACAAAAACCCGAATTATAATTCTTACACGAGGATTTCACAACATTCTACCTATGCTTACAACCTGGTGACTCCTAAGCAACCTAATAAATATCGCAACCCCACCCACCATAAACTTCACAGGAGAACTACTAATTGCATCATCCTTATTCAACTGATGCCCAGCCACAATCATTACCTTCGGCCTATCCATACTAATCACAGCCTCATACTCATTACATATATTCCTATCAACACAAACAGGCACATCCATACTAAACACACACACAATACCAACACATTCACGAGAACACCTCCTTATAACACTACACATCATTCCCTTGATACTCATCTCACTAAAACCAGAACTAGTAATATAGTGTGTGTAATTTAAAAAAAATATCAAGCTGTGACCCTGACAATAGGAGCAAACCCTCACACACCTACGAGGGCGCCATAAGACCTGCTAACTCTTTAATCTGGGACTAACCCCCAGCACCCTCTACCAAAGGATAATAGTATTCCACTGGTCTTAGGCGCCAAAACCCTTGGTGCAAATCCAAGTGGTAGAATATGAATCTAATCACCCCTACAATCACACTCACTATCATTTTATCACTACTACTATCTATTACACAAACATCATCACATAATACTAAAAACAACCTCATACTTTTATTCATAGTTAGCTTAATCCCAATCAGCCCCCTACTAAACAATAATAAAGAACTCACAATATCATTTTCACCATTAATTTCTACAACAACAGAAAACATCAATATTTCCATTACATTAGACACGCCCTCCCTCCTATTTCTACCAGTTGCTCTATTCATCACATGATCAATCACAGAGTTCTCCTCATGATACATACATACTGACCCCCACAATAACAAATTCATCAAATACCTTTTAACCTTCCTAATTGCTATACTAGTAATCATCACAGCAAACAACATATACCAATTATTTATCGGGTGGGAAGGAGTAGGTATTATGTCCTTCCTCTTAATTGGTTGATGATCAGGACGCCAAGATGCCAATACAGCAGCCCTACAGGCCATTATCTATAATCGCATGGGAGATGTCGGCCTAATTATAACAACCTTATGATTAATAACGACCTCATCCATAAACTTTCAAGAACTGCTCATACAAAGCGAAACAACAAGCATAATTCCAACAGCAGGCCTCCTAGCTGCGGCCGCAGGAAAATCAGCACAATTCGGACTTCATCCATGACTGCCTTCAGCCATAGAAGGCCCAACACCCGTATCGGCCCTACTCCATTCCAGTACAATAGTCGTAGCCGGGGTGTTTTTACTAATCCGGCTCCACCCGATTTTATATAATAACAAAACCATAATAACAATATCCCTTATCATCGGAGCAACAACAACTATATTTGCTGCTGCAGCAGCAACAACTTATTTTGACATTAAAAAAATTATTGCATTATCAACCACAAGCCAACTAGGCTTAATAATAACCATAATCGGCCTAAACCAACCAACCTTGGCCCTCCTTCACATAATTATCCACTCATTCTTTAAAGCACTATTATTCCTATGCTCCGGCTCTTTTATCCACAATCTAAACAATGAACAAGACGTGCGAAAAATAGGAGGACTACTTAAAACCTCACCAATAACCTCCTCATTCCTAATCATCGCAAGCCTGTCACTCATAGGTACACCATTCCTATCAGGATTCTATTCAAAAGATACTATTATTGAAACAATAACAAACTCTTACACTAACTCATGAACCCTTACAATAACACTAGTTGCCACCATCCTTTCTGCCCACTACAGTACACAAATCATTCTATCAACACTAACAGGATACCCACGCACAAGCCACAACACACACAACGAAGAAAAAAACATCATCAACCCACTAATACGTCTAACAATGGCATCTATCCTCATAGGCACCCTAACAAAAATCTCAACCCTACAAATTACTACAACCATTACTATACCCAAAATAACTAAACTCGCCGCACTAATTGCTACCCTCCTAGGAGTCATACTATCAAAAGACTCACACCACATAAACAGCCTACTAAAACCACAAAAATCAAGCACTATAACTCTATTCTTTAACCAACTAGCTTTCTTCAATATTCCACACCGAACTATGACAATAAACCTAATAAAAATAAGTCAACAAATTTCAACAGAACTAATCGACCTGTGAACATTAGAAAACTGGGGGCCCAAAGGACTGTCAAACGCCATCACACCATTAATCCACCTTTCTACACAACAAAAAAATATGATTAAAAACTATATAACAACATTCACCCTAACTCTCCTAATCTCACTACTTATATTTACCTAAAAGGACGAAACCCGCCCAACCGAGACCAACTAAGAATAACCAAAATAGAAAACAACACTACCAATAAACCTCAAGAACACACTATTAAACCAACACCGCCTCCAAAATAAAAAACACTGCTCCCATTTACCTCTAAACAGACCAAATCCTCTCAATTAACATAAACTAACAAACCCCCAACCTCACCTACTAATACCCACCACAAAAAACCAACAAATAAAACAAATAAAAAGATAACAAAATACTTAAACCCAACAACCCCACAATCATCTACCTCATCCTTCTCAACACTCACACAATAACTAAAAACCACAATCAAACCACCAAGATATACAATATACATAACTAAAGCCGCAAATGTACGACCAAGCATAACCATAAAAACACAACAAATAAATGAAACTCCTATAAGAGCCACCACGCCTTGATAAGGAACAACAGCCACACCCAAAGCTAAAACCCCAAAAATAACAAAAACCATAACCACACTAAACAAGTAATTTATAGTAATCATAATTTTTGCTCCTCAGAGACTTGTGGCACGAAAAACCACCGTTGTAAATCAACTACAAAAATGCCCAACCAACACGCCCTGCTCCTATTTAACCTTCTACCTGTGGGATTAAATATTTCCACTTGATGAAACTTTGGCTCAATACTACTAACCTGCTCAGCACTACAAATTCTAACAGGCTTCTTCCTAGCAATCCACTATACAGCCAACATCAACTTAGCCTTCTCATCCATCATTCACATTACACGAGACGTCCCATACGGATGAATCATACAAAACATTCATGCAACCGGCGCATCTATATTTTTTATCTGCATCTACATTCACATTGCGCGTGGACTATACTACGGCTCCTACTTAAACAAAGGAGTCTGACTATCAGGAGTAGCCCTACTCACTATCCTAATAGCAACAGCTTTTTTCGGGTACGTCTTACCATGAGGACAAATATCATTCTGAGCCGCAACAGTCATTACAAATTTACTCACAGCTATCCCATACCTAGGAACCTCACTAACAACCTGACTATGAGGGGGCTTCTCTATTAATGACCCAACCCTAACACGATTCTTCGCACTTCACTTCATCCTTCCATTCGCTATCGTCTCACTATCCTCCATCCACATCATATTACTCCACAACGAAGGTTCAAGCAACCCACTTGGAACAAACTCAGATATTGACAAAATCCCATTTCACCCCTATCACTCTTACAAAGATACTCTTATATTAACCCTGCTTATTACCCTACTATTCATAATTCTATCATTCACCCCTAACATTTTTAATGACCCAGAAAACTTCTCAAAAGCTAACCCAATAGTCACACCACAACACATTAAACCAGAATGGTACTTCCTATTTGCTTACGGCATCCTACGATCCATCCCCAACAAACTCGGGGGGACAATAGCCCTAGTAATATCTATTGCCATCCTACTCACAACACCATTCACACACACATCCAACGTACGATCTATAACCTTCCGCCCTCTCACCCAACTTATATTCTGAACACTAATTGCCACATTTATAACAATTACATGAGCAGCCACCAAACCAGTAGAACCCCCATTCACCTCTATCGGCCAAACTACCTCCATCCTATACTTTCTATTCTTCATTATAAACCCACTCCTGGGTTGATCAGAAAACAAAATCATAAACACCTAGTCCAGCTCTAGTAGCTTAATCTTTAAAGCATTGTTCTTGTAAACCAAAGCCGGGACCCCCCCTAGAGCATCAAAGAGAGACTTCCATCTCTGGCCCCCAAAACCAGCATTTTAACTTAAACTACTCTTTGAACCAAAACATAGTAAAATAATAGCTCTCCCAGGACCCCCCCCCTACCCCCCCCCAAAGTTTAATCCGATTTTTCGCCTATAATGTACTTCTTATATTATAGTCTTTATTTCACTATGTCTAATCATACATTAATGATTTGCCTCACGACTAATAAACCAGAATTATCCTATAATTATTTAGTATAAAAAAGTGGTATCGATCAGATAAATTACCCCCTCATTTTCCAGACGTTCCATGCTTGCAGGGATAGATATTATTAGTAATCATGAATATCCTGCTCCTAGTGGTGTCCCATGATTTAGTCCTTCCCGTGAAATCCTCTATCCTTCCATATAAGGCATAGCAGTCCCGCTTTTCACGTCCATATATAGTAGTCCCTCCCTTCAATGCCTTTTAACAGGCCACTGGTTACACTCTCAAGGTCATTTCGACGGCCCGGAACCATCCCTCCCTACTAGCTTTTCAAAAGGCCTTTGGTCGCACCCTTTATATTGGTACATATCACCTCATGTTCTTATCACGTATGCTCGTGCCACCCCTGGTAGCTCTTATTTCTCTCTGCTTTCACCTGACACCCACTTGCCCGTTACCGTTCCCCTCACCGGGGCGTAGATTATCTAGTCCGGGTGGAGCTATATTCATGACCTGGCATATTCCCCCCCCCGCGGATATATTCTTCCATGCTTGGTAGACATATTTTTACCTTGATCCTGTTTCTATAGTATTTTTTTATTATAAATTTTCCGCTGAAAACGAATTTTCTGCACCTCATTTTTTGAAAATGAAAAAAACTCACAATCAGGGGAATTTCGACAATAATTAATTTACCGAAATCGTATAATTACCCCAAAAACACACCCCCTCCGCCCCGCTCGTGAAAAATCTCATTATAAAAATCACGGATGCAAATTTAATCACCGTTATTTAATCAATTTTTTCTGGGGGGGAAGTTCAAACGTCGAAATATTCCCCCTCAAAAAATAGTCATTTCCCCAGGAGATATTAAACAATCCGTGTTTTTTATATTAAA